TACCTAGTTTAGCCACTTTTTCAGAAAGGATCGAGCTCCATATAGACAAATTATTCTCCGAAGAATCTTATTATTAGAAAGAGTGATACATAAGAAAAATAAAAAAATAAATAAGAAGATATTCGACCCCCACCTATATATTTAATCCCTTCTCCTATAAAAAAGCTGGCAACACCAACTGCATTTGTTATTCCATCAATTATATATTTATCAAAAAACTCAGTTAATTCAGTTAGCCTTCTTATACTAAAGATGAAAACTCGAGTATAAAAAAGATCTATATAACCACGATTATATGACCAATTATATATCCAATTTTGTATTTTGTTTAATAAAATTCTTTTAGAAAATTTTGTTACAAAAAAATTAATAAAATACAAAATTTTAAAGAAAGAATAAGCAGATCCATAGAAAATATAAGCTATGATTAATCCAAAAAGTGCAATACTTAGTGAAAAAATTGCATTTTGTAAAAATTCCTCATTATTTAAAGAATGATCCAAATTATGATAAAAAACATCTGTTAATGGAGTTAACCATTTTGATAATATATCCTCTTGAGAAAAAGGTATTCCTAGTAATCCAACAAACAAAGTAAATAACACTAATATCGAAAGAGGAAATAACATAAGATTATCCGATTCATAAGGACATATCAAAGTATCTTTTTTTCTAACGTAAATATTAAAGTAGAGTATTCTATCTAATCCATTATGAATTTTAAATAATTTTTGTGAAAAAAACGAAATTCTATTATTTATTGGTGATAAAAAAAAAGATTTATGAAAATCATTAGATTTTTTTGTCCCCCATAAAGAGATTGATGAAAAATAGTTTTTTTTCCTACTACTATAATCTTGAAAATTAACACGCAAGTAACCATCAAAAGTAAGTAAATATACCCTAAACATATAAAAACCCGTTAATCCTGCGGTGAAACAAGCTAGTATTGCAAAAGATGATGAATACAACCAACTATCATTAAGTATTTCGTCTTTAGACCAAAAACAAGCAAAGGGTGGAATGCCACAAAGGGAAAATGTACCAACTAAGAATGCAATTCTTGTAATTGGAACATATTTTTGTAAACCACCCATAAGAAAAAGATTTTGACTTTTTTCTGGTGAATAGCCAACAACAGGTTCCATTGAATGAATAATAGATCCAGATCCCAAAAACAATAAAGCTTTTGAATAAGCATGAGTAATTAAATGAAATAAAGCAGCTCTATAAGAGCCTATACCTAGAGCTAGTATAATATAACCCAATTGAGACATTGTGGAATAGGCTAAACTTCTTTTAATGTCTCTTTGAGCAAGAGCCAAAGTAGCTCCTAATAGTAGTGTTAATACCCCTATAAAACAAATAATATTCATTATATAAGGTATAGACATAAAAAGAGGAGTAAGTCGAGCTACCAGAAAAATTCCTGCCGCTACCATAGTAGCAGCGTGTATAAGGGCTGAAATAGGAGTGGGACCCTCCATAGCATCTGGTAACCATACATGAAGGGGAAATTGTGCAGATTTAGCAACCGCACCTAAGAATAATAAAGAAGCACACAAAGTAGTAAATAAAGGATTGACTCCATTAGTTTGTATTAAATTATCAGTTATCTTAAATAAATAGCGAAATTCTACATTACCTGTTATCCAATAAAATCCTATTATTCCTAATAATAAACCAAAATCTCCTATACGATTAGTTACAAAAGCCTTTTGACAAGCACTTGCTGCAATTGGTCGTGTAAACCAAAAACCTATTAATAAATAGGAACTCATTCCAACTAGTTCCCAAAAAATATAAATTTGTATTAAATTGGAACTAGTGACTAATCCCAACATAGAGCTATTGAAAAAGCTGAGATAAGCAAAAAATCGCAAATATCCTTGATCATGATACATATAATTGTCACTATAAATAAGAACGAGGATTCCAACAGTAGTAATTAAGATTGAAAGAATGGAAGTAAGCGGATCAATCAAATAACCAAACTCTAATGAAAAATCATTATGAATTAGCCACGACCATAAATATTGATAAATAAAACTTCGATTTATTTGGTAAATAGAAATACTTGCCGAGAATACCATAGCTATACTTAATAATAAGGCACTATTAAAAGCCCATATGCGACGAAGACTTTTTGTTACTTTTGGAAAAATTAAAAGTCCTAATCCTATGAAAATAGTAACTGGAAGTGGAAGAAAGGGTATTATCCATGCGTATTGGTATGTATGTTCCATAAAGATATATATATATGTTTTATAAAAAGAAATGTTTCATAATAAATTGAAATTCAAATAGATATTTTTATATTATACTTTATATTTACACTCATTCTTCACTCACTCATGATTATGGAATCATCTTTTATTTTAGTATAATAAAAAAATAAAATAATGTGAAATGAAATATAATTGCTCATTTGAATCCTTTTATTTAGAATGGGTTTTATAGCAATGTTAGGATACTCCAAACTATGTAATAAAATAAAACTTTTTTGTTTACGTCCCAATTACATGAAATAAAGTCTAAATAGTAAAAATGACTAAAAAAATGAATGATGCTTAACAAGAAAGAAGAATTTAAACAATTTAAAAAGAAAGAAAATGTGTTTCACATACAACGAGAAAAAATTATCATTTGTAAAATGGCCGTTCCAAAAAAACGTTGTTCTAGATCAAAGAAGCGTATTCGCAAAAATCTTTGGAAAAAAGAAGGTTATTTCGCTGCAGTAAAGGCTTTTTCTTTAGCAAAATCCATTTCTACTGGATATTCAAAAAGCTTTTTTGTACAACAAAAAAACAAATAAAGAAATTGTGAAATAAAATTATATTTCTATAAGGTTTTGATGAAAATCAATAAATGATATAAGTTTTTTATTAAACACTACTAGTTTAGTAAAATAATTATACAATAGAATAGAAAAAGGTTTTTCTATTCTATTGTATAATAAAGAATTGTATAAAGTAAAATAGAATTTGTGATTCATATTTTTTTCTATGTCGATCAAAATAAATTCAAATGAATAGAAAACAGAAAGAATTTACTTTTTAAGGAAAAGGCTTTTTTTCATTAACTATTCTAGAAATTGTAATTTTAATTTTATTATATATATAGAATAGAAAAAAGCCTTTGAGAGTTACAATAGGAAATAATTATATATACAGAATCTTGACGATTTATGATAAATTAATTATTCTTAGTTCAAGAAAGCCGCTATGGTGAAATTGGTAAACACGCTGCTCTTAGGAAGCAGTGCTAAAGCATCTCGGTTCGAGTCCGAGTAGCGGCATATAATCTAAATATAATTTTAAATAGAATAATATATCAAATCAAAATATATACAATATTGTAACTCTCAAAGAACTGGAATTTCCTTTTTATGATATCTTCCACTTTAGAACATATATTAACTCATATCTCTTTTTCAACTATTGCAATTGTTATTCTGATTCAATCGATGACCTTATTTGAAATTGAGATATTACATAATTCATCAGAAAGGGGCATGATATCCCTTTTTTTATCCATATTTGGATTATTGTTTTTTCGTTGGATTTCTTTAGAACATTTACCATTAAGCAATCTGTATGAGTCATTAATGTTTCTTTCATTTAGTTTGGCTATTATTTATCTAATTCAAAAAATACAAAAACAAAATAGTAAAACCTATTTAAGTACAATAATTGCCCCAAGTATTATTTGTATTCAAAGCTTTTCTACATCAAGTCTTTTCAAAGGAATGCACCAATCCACAATTTTAGTACCTGCTCTCCAATCTCACTGGTTAATGATGCATGTAAGTATGATGTTATTAAGTTATGCAACTCTTTTATGTGGATCCTTATTATCAGTTGCCTTTCTAGTCATTCAATTTAGAAAAAAACTTCAGATTTCTTCTGAAGTTTTTAAACAGATTTCCGTTTCTTCACTCTTAAATTATCACAAATATCAAATAACTGAGCGTTTAGATTATTGGAGTTATCGTTTCATTAGTCTTGGGTTCATTTTTTTAACTATAGGTATTCTGTGTGGAGCAGTATGGGCTAATGAGGCATGGGGGTCCTATTGGAATTGGGATCCAAAAGAAACTTGGGCTTTTATTACTTGGGCTACATTTGCAATTTATTTACATACTAGAAAAAATAAAAATTGGAAAGGTATCAATTCAGCACTTGTTGCATTTATAGGATTTATTATAATTTGGATATGCTATTTTGGTATCAATTTATTAGAAATAGGTCTACATAGCTATGGGTCATTTACGTTACTACAAAATTGACTCACTCGATGGAAATACATAAAATAATGACATATATTTCTATTTACTAAGAGTTTTGTTACCATTTTTGAGAACCATTTGACTGAATTATTGATTGATTCAAATGGTTCTCAAAAATATGAGATACCCCTAATTTTGATTTATATTGGATTTTCTTTATCTTTTTTTTTTATTATGCAATACAGACAACTAGTTCAATTAAATAACAAAAAAGAGGAAAATTCATTAATCAAACTCAAAAATTATACATGTAATTAATAGTAATAATTTATTAGTATGGCTTGTACCTTGTCAATCGATAGGGAAAGAACAAAATCCGGATACATACCGATTCCTATTATTGGTAAAAAAATACAAATCGAAATAAAGAGTTCTCGGGGTCCAGAGTCAAAAAATGTAGACTTTGACAAATTCAATAACTTGTATCCATAGAAAATTTGACGTAACATAGATAATAAATAAATGGGAGTTAATATCATTCCAATCGCCATTACAAAAGTAATTACTATTTTTGGTATTAAAAAATATTTTTGGCTAGTGATTAGTCCAAAAAAGACTACTAATTCTGCAAAAAAACCACTCATTCCTGGCAAAGCAAGAGAAGCCATTGCAAAGCTACTAAACATAGTAAATCTTTTTGGCGTATAAATAGATACTCCTCCCATTTGTTCGAGATAAACAAGATACATTCGATCACAACTCGTTCCGGCTAAGAAAAAAAGTGTAGCACCAATAAATCCATGAGAAAGCATTTGTAAAATCGCTCCATTAAGTCCCATATTGGTTATAGAACCAACTCCTACAATTATAAAACCCATATGAGATACAGATGAATAAGCTATTCTTTTTTTAAAATTGCCTTGACCAAGAGAAGTTGAAGCTGCATATATTATTTGTGCAGTACCTATTATTACCAACCAGGGAGAGAATATGTAATGAGCGTGAGGTAATAATTCCATGTTAATTCGAATTAATCCATATGCTCCCATTTTTAATAAGATTCCAGCTAAGAGCATACATGTACTGTAATGTGCTTCTCCATGAGTATCAGGTAACCATGTATGTAGAGGTATAATTGGTAATTTAACACCATAAGCAATTAGGAAACCGAAATAAAATAGTATTTCCAATCCTACGGGATAGGATTGATTAATTAATCTTTCAAAATCTAATGTTGGTTCATTGGACCCATATATACTCATACCAAAAACTCCCATTAAGAAAAAAAGGGAACCCCCGGCGGTATATAAAATAAATTTTGTAGCTGAATAAAGACGTTTTTTTCCTCCCCACATAGATAAAAGTAAGTAAACAGGAATTAATTCTAACTCCCACATGATGAAAAAAAGTAAAAGATCTCGAGAAGAAAATAACCCTATTTGACCACTGTACATTGCTAGCATCAAGAAATAAAATAATCGCGCATTTCGAGTCACTGGCCAAGCCGCTAGAGTAGCTAAAGTAGTGATAAATCCTGTCAATAAAATGGGTCCTATAGAAAGTCCATCAATTCCAAGTCTCCAGTGAAAATCAAAAATATCTATCCATTTTGAATCTTCCTTTAATTGTATTAATGGATCATCTAATTGGAAATGATAACAAAAAGCATAAGTCATTAGAAGAAGCTCTACTAAACATATGCATATTGCATACCATTTATACACCTTATTTCCTCTCTGTGGAAATACAAAAATTAGAGAACCTGCAAATATAGGAAAAACAACAAGTATTGTTAACCAGGGAAAATAACTCATGATAAGGTGATAAAGAAAGAAAAAATGCATTCTATTCTAATTCTGATCAGAAAAGCCCGTGCTCGATAAATATATTTATCGAGCACGGGCTTTTTTATTTAATTATTTAATTAAAGCTTTTTTATTTTTACTAGATTAATAAGATAGAGCCATACTTCGAGTTGTTTCCGATCCTAAATAAACACGAACACTCAAAAAATCCGTCGGGCAAGCGGATTCACATCTTTTACAACCAACACAGTCCTCTGTTCTTGGTGCAGAAGCAATTTGTTTGGCTTTACACCCGTCCCAAGGTATCATTTCTAATACATCTGTGGGACAAGCTCGTACACACTGAGTACATCCTATACAGGTGTCGTAAATTTTGACTGAATGTGACATGGTATTTATAAAATTGGATTTTTAACATAAAAATCTTCGATCTGGTAAATTTGACAAATACAAATGGAAAATAAATTACAAAAATGATAGAAAAATCGTTATTATAATGATATGATAATATATTCATCTTTGTAACTTACCAGATGAAGCAGTGGTTAACGCTAATTTGAACAATCAATATTGATATATTTGGATAACTTTTTGCGATAAAAAGTTGGAAAATGTTAATAGAATTATATAATTATTACATCTCAATGAAAATGATCAAAGAATTGGATGGACCAATTTGAATATTGAATTGAATATAAATATAAAAAAATTCATTATTAAGAAAAAAATACTCAATCAAGGTTATTTTTAAAATTATCTATTCTAATATCTAATAAATCTAATAAATAATCCATAAGAAGTGAACCATAAATTAATTAATAATATGTTATTATTATAGCTATAGGAAAGCAAATATAACAATTATAGCAATAGAAACTCGTTTACAATAGAGTAGATAGTCCAATTTAGTAAAATATTATTAATTATTATTATGAATTTCTATCTGAATCTATTTTGAGTAAAAATGATATAATGATTATGATTAATTAATCAATAGATTAGATTGATTAATACGAGTGGATTTTCTATTACGATGAATCGAGGAAACAATAGCCAACCCAATAGCTGCTTCCGCAGCTGCAATGGCTATAACAAATATGGAAAAGATGTTACCTTTTAATTGACAATTATCAAATATATCAGAAAACGTTACGAGATTCATATTAATCGAATTTAGTATAAGCTCAAGACACATAATTGCTCTTACCATATTTCGACTTGTAATCAATCCATAGATACCTATAGAAAATAAATAGGCACTCAAAAAAAGTAAATATTCAAACATCATTAGCAAGCTCCTTATTAATTTCTATTTCTTAAAATATGAAAAAGCATTCAATCGATTAGAACAAATAAAAGTCATTATACAAAAGTATAAAATGGTTATTGCGAAAAATATGTATAATTTACCCCTAAAATATTGAAAAAGGAATGAACAAAAGAATTAGTTATCTAATTCAAAATAGGAAATCTTCATCATTTTGTCCCAGTGTAAGTCTTCTTTATTGCCGAGCCATAGTAATTGCACCTATCAAAGAAATTAAAAGAATTATAGAAATTAGTTCAAACGGAAGAAAAAAATCTGTGGATAAATGAATTCCTATTTGTTGAATGCTATTTCTGAGATCCTGTTCTATAATTTGATTTGATCGTGTAGTCCAAATAATTCCGTACCAAGATGTATTTTGTATAGTAGTTATCAATGAAAAAAAAATAGTTGTACAAATAAACGAAGTTATTCCATTTCCAAGGGTAAAAAAATAAGAATTATTAGAATATTCCGAACCATTCATGAACATTATAGCAAATATAATTAAAATATTTATAGCTCCTACATATATAAGGAGTTGTGCGGCAGCTAGAAAGTAAGAATTTGATAAAATGTAAAATAAAGATATACAAATAAGAACCAATCCCAAAGAAAAAGCAGAGTAAATGGGATTGTTAAATAGTACTACTCCCAGACTTCCTAATAAAAGAACTGATCCCAGAAATAGTACAAAAAGATCATGTATTGGTCCAGGTAAATCCATTCTGTAAAAAAAGAAATCATTTTCACTATTTCGTGAACTTACTAATTAGTTGAGGAAAATTGCTATTTAGAATTGCATGAAATTGCAATATTGTAATTAATGTAAAAAAAATAAAAATAGGGGTTTGGGATGGATACTATTTTAAAAAGTTATTTAAACCTTAACTATTTTTTTATTATCTCAAAATAACAAGAAATATATTTGAAATTTATAAAAAATCAAATCAAGAATGCTTTTATTTCTAAAAAACAGAAAATTGTAAAATGACAAATTAAATAAATAGTAATTTACTTACTTATTAGTTATTCTTTGTTGTTATTCACTAAGAAAAATATTACTGAATATCTAATCCATTCTAGTAATCCATAGGAATTCTTTAATCAATGGATTTCTCTTTATATATTTGTATTGGAGTGGAATTTTTCACTGTTTCAATTGTATAATCCTCAACTACTGAAATTGGTAATCGACCTAAAGCAATTTGATTATAATTCAGTTCATGACGATCATAAGTAGAAAGTTCATATTCTTCTGTCATTGATAAACAATTTGTTGGACAATATTCAACACAGTTACCACAAAATATACAAATTCCAAAATCAATACTATAATTAAGCAATTTTTTCTTTTTAATATCTCTTTCCAATTGCCAATCTACAACGGGTAGGTTTATTGGGCATACACGGACACATACTTCACAAGCAATACATTTATCAAATTCAAAGTGAATTCGGCCCCTAAAACGTTCTGTTGTGATTGATTTTTCATAAGGATATTGAATAGTTATAGGTAAACGGTTTGTGTGAGATAAAGTAATTATCAAACTTTGACCAATGTACCTTACAGTTCGTATTGTTTGTTTGCCATAATTAATAAATCCAGTTACCATAGAAAACATGTCAAAAAGATATATCAATAATTGGATGTTTCTTTCTCTTATTTTTTGAAAAAATGAAACCAATTTTTTTATTTATCAAAATAGTTATAGTGAAACAAGTTGGAAAGCAGTTGTTAATAATAAATTACCCAGAGAAATAGGTAAAAGAAATTTCCATCCAAGATTTAATAATTGATCCATTCTCATCCTGGGCAAAGTCCATCTTGTTGTGATAGAAATAAAGAGAAACAAAAAAGATTTAGCTAACGTAATAACGATACTAATTGTTATTCCGATAACTTCTCCCATTTTATTTTTTCCAAAAATATCATAATTAGGAATCAACATGTACAGAAGAGGGAAATTCCATCCAGCTAAGTATAGAATTGTTACAAACAATGAAGAAACTGATAAGTTTAAATAAGAAGCAAGATAAAATATAGCATATTTTATACCTGAATATTCGGTTTGATAACCTGCAACTAATTCTTCCTCTGCTTCTGGTAAATCAAAAGGCAATCGTTCACATTCAGCTAAAGAAGAAATTATAAAAATAATAAACCCTATAGGCTGACGCCATAGATTCCATCCCCAAAAACCATATTTTGACTGTGCTTCAATTATATCAACTGTACTTGAACTGTTAGATAATCATAGTCGATGATCAAATGAATTTGCTCATCGCTATTTCAAAACCGTACATGAGATTTTCATCTCATACGGCTTCTCTATGGTCAAAACAACTCATATAAACGCTTTTTCCTATTCTAAGCATCTTTGTTCAAAGATAGAATAAATATCAACGTTACAAGGGCGACCAATGCAATTCTGTCCGTTATAGAAAACGATACTTCCGAATGGATCTCATACTTTATAATAAAAATGTATATTTGTAGTAATAACTTCATTTTTCAATAAAATACTTTTTATCTTTTTATAATAATTAATTAATAAAGAATTGTTTCATTATCATTACTAAGAATTATTATAACATTATGTATAGGAATCGGAATAAAAATAGTCAAAACATATGAATTTTTATTTATTCTTCATTTTATTTCTTTTTTTCCTGTTTCTCTTTCTTAAAGAATACCTTAAAAAATAAAGAATTAATTCGTTCTTGATAGTTATTTATTCAATAAGTGAGCAGAAATATACTCTAGATTGGAATCGTAGGGAAGTACTTCTTGATAATTTCTACTAATTTCAAGTCCTTATTATGATTCTTTTTGTACAGAAAAATATTTGATATCTTACATTATCTTCATTACGAATCTTTTATGTACTTTTGTTTTTCTAACCACTCACTGACTTTTTTTGATTTATCCCCCATAATATAAAAGAGATTTTAGTAGACAATTTATACAATTGAGATTTTGTTGGTACCCGCTTCAAGATATTATTCAAAAAATCTTGGGATAAAAAGTTTACACAAATTTCATTCTTGTACAGAGGGAAGGAGCATTTTTTTAACTACAAATGAATAGGTCGTTCTTTTTTTCACTCATATAACTATCCAGTTTAAGTAAAGATAAAGAACTTCAATAAATCTTGAATCCATAAATCTCTATTCAATACATTGAATGTATTATTTATAAAAAAAGAAAAAGAATAGTTACTATTCTAACGAATCACACGTAGAGATATTGATAAAACACATAACGTTAATGGTATTTCATAACTAATGGATTGAGCAGCAGCTCGTAAACCACCTAAAAAAGAATATTTATTATTTGATCCATACCCTGACATAAGAAGACCAAGAGGAGCAATACTCAAAAAAGCAATCCATAAAAAAACACCTATACTGAAATCCGCTAAAATAAAACGATACCCAAAAGGAATTACTAAATAACTTAATAGAATAGATATAATTGCTATAGATGGTCCAACACTAAATAAACGAATATCACTTCGAGATGGTAAAATATCTTCTTTTAAAAGTAACTTAGTCCCATCTGCTATAGCTTGAAGAATACCCAAAGGACCCGCATATTCAGGTCCAATACGCTGTTGTATAGCTGCCGATATCTCTCTCTCTAACCAAACAATAACTAATACCTCTATAGTGATTGCCAATATCAGGGTAAGAATAGGTAAAATCCATATTAGTCCATAGACTTCTTTTAAAAATTCCAATTGGAAAAAAGAATGGATAGTTTGCATTTCTATTGTCTCAATTATCATTTCAACGATCGACTTCTCCCATAATAATATCTATACTACCTAATATTGTCATGATATCGGCCAATTTCATTTTTTTAACGAGTTCAGGAAGTATTTGCAAATTGATAAAGCCTGGGGAACGAATTTTCCATCTCCAGGGGAAAACGCTATTATCTCCTATCAAATAAATCCCTAATTCCCCTTTTGGAGCTTCTACTCTCACATAAAGTTCTTGTTTTGATAATTCAAAATTAGGTGAAGGTTTTTTACCGATAAATCTATACTCAAAGTCATTCCATTCAAAAAGGTTCGTATTAATTTTATCAAAGCGCCGGATTTCTAAATTTTCATAAGGTCCCCCAGGAATTCCTTCGAGAGCTTGTTGAATTATTTTTATGGATTCTCGCATTTCTCCAATTCGTATTAAATAACGGGCTAATGAATCTCCTTCTTTTTGCCATTGAACTTCCCAATCGAATTCATTGTAACATTCATAAGTATCTATTTTACGAAGATCCCATGGTATTCCAGAAGCGCGTAACATAGGTCCTGATAAACCCCAATTTAATGCTTCTTCCTCACTGATAATACCTATTCCTTCAACTCGTTCTAAAAAAATAGGATTATGCGTAATAAGTTTTTGATATTCCACAATTCCTCGTCGAAAATAATTACAAAAATCTAAACATTTATCTAACCATCCATAAGGTAAATCCGAAGCTACGCCTCCGATGCGAAAATAATTATGCATCATTCGCATACCTGTAGCAGCTTCAAATAAATCATATATCAATTCTCGTTCTCGAAAAATGTAGAAAAAGGGAGTCTGTGCACCGATATCCGCCATAAAAGGTCCAAGCCATAACAAATGAGAAGCAATGCGACTCAATTCCAACATGATTATCCTGATATAGCTAGCTCTTTGAGGTACTTGAACATTTTCTAACTGTTCTGGTGCATTTACTGTTATTGCTTCGGTGAACATAGTAGCTAAATAATCCCATCGTGTTACATAAGGGAGATATTGTATAATTGTTCGATTTTCCGCTATCTTTTCCATTCCCCTGTGTAAATAGCCCAAGATGGGTTCGCAATTAATCACATTTTCCCCGTCGAGAGTAATGATCAGTCGAAGAACGCCATGCATTGAGGGGTGGTGAGGACCCATATTCACGAGCATTAACTCGTTTCTTGTACTAGGTAAAATCATATATTTTATTCCTTCATTTATTATTTCATGAATTGATTCAAGAAACTTATTATAAAATGAAAATAATTTCATGCTAAAAAATAAATAATGAAATTAACGTGTTTTTAATTCCCGAATACCTAATTGATTAATTACTTTTTTATAACGTACTTGATTTTTTTTTGATAAATAACCTAGCAATCGTTGTCGTTTTCCCAAGATTTTTCGTAAACCTCTTTGTGATAGAAAATCTTTTTTGTGTAATTTTAAATGTGAAGTTATTTTTCTTATCTTATTGGTGAAACTCAATACTTGGAATTCAATAGAGTTTATTTTTACTTCTTTTTCTTCTTGTGAAATGATGGAACTAAATATACTTTTGATCATAAATGAAATAAAATAATTTTTATACTCGCCTTGGTTTTTTCTTTCATTGTTTCAATTACTAAAAAATAGCTGAGGTTATTTATTTTTTGTATTACAATTTGTTGAAGTGATTAATTATTTAATTTAATTTGGAATTATTTTCAATAGAAACTTTTTTAGTTATTCAAATTATTCCTATAAGTTATTCATATATTACTTTCTTCCTCCATCCAAATCAAATTTTGTATTTGATTTGGATAGGAAGTATAATCTTTTTTGTTAGTAAGGAAACAATTCGCATCTATTTACATAGAAAGTGAATTAAATAGAAATAGACTTTGAAATGGGTATCCTTTATGGAAATTAAACAAAGTATACACGTACACTACATCTTTTTTTTTAAGAATGGTTCTTCATTACAGAAATTGGTTAATATATACTAAATTATAAATTGCGTAATTCTATAATTGTGGATACATATGTATTTTTAACATACTAAAATGAATACCCTTTTGCGTATCAAACCAATAGCGATTCATACAAGCTAAATCTTCTAATCTATAGTTAGGCCAAAGAAACAATCTACATTTCATCAATGTATTTTTCTCGATATTTATATTCAGATTCCCATTTTCATTTGAAAAATGGAAACAAAGTTGTTTTTTAGGGTTTCTTATGTTCTTTTCATTTAAAAAGTCTATATCATTCAAAGTATAGAAATCCAAACAATTTAATATTCTCCATTCTCTACGACGTTGGTAAGATAGCATATTTTCATAAAAGATAAAATGGTAATCCCTTTTGTCTTCATTTATGAGCATATTATTAGGTAGTAGAATTCTTTTCTCCAGGGTTTCCTTATTGAGATGGTATTTTTTTATGTTTTTTAGATTTTCCTTTTTGTGGGACTGGTTTTTATTAGTCAATGAAATAGTTAGAATTTGATATACAAGAAATTGTTTATCTCTTATTTGAGATAAAAAAATAGGCTCAATAATGAATATTCCTTTTTCGATTAATTCAGTAAGATCAAACTTATTCTGAATCAACATTACATCAAAATCTATCTCCCCTCTGTGAATTGAAGATACAACAACTTCTTTTGGATTTGGAAGTTTAAGTAAAAGACAATATATTTGGATATTATCCATCATTCTTTGGGTAAATGAGTTATTATTCCATCTTAACTGAAAAAGAAAGTCTTTTTGAAATAAAAAATCCAACTCTGTTTCTTTTTTTTTATTCCATTGTTTTATCTTTTTATTTTTAATTTTTTTAATGTCTTTGATTCTATCATCTTCTTCCATATCTTTTTTTTTTATTTCTTTTTCTGAAAGTGACATATTTAGCAAGTTTTTTTGATTGTCATTTTCTAATTGAACATGTATTTTTTCATTAGCTGATATATTTTTTTTATCAAAAAGAAGTGATTGCTTTGGTAAAAGCCACGGTTTCCTTTGATATGCATCAAAAGGTGGTATAATTTCTGTAAAAAACAAAGATGAAATAGTTGATACATTATCATGTATTTTCTCTTGATTCAATCCCATCCAATTAAAAAAATCATTATTTCCATGAAATGAGTTTCTATTTTGAAAAGTCACAGTCAAAAAATAAATCATTTTATAATCAACTAATTTTCTATCAAAATGATTTTTATAGGTATCACTAAGACCTTTTTCTTTTTTATCATTAGCTCTATTTAGTGACTCATAAAAACTTTTTTTTGATTTTTGCATATTACATAGAGTTAGATTTCTTTTTAATTTGGAGTCATAAATAGTAAAGTTATTTTTAGTTGCACAACTCCAATTTATATATTGATATGATAAAAGATTATAATTGTAACTTTTTTTAAATTTATCTTTTTGATTTGGTAATGAATTTGTTGCATAGTCATTTCTTTTTATGGAAGAAGTTAATGAGTTCTTTTTTTTTTTATATAAATCCAATGAAATGGAATATCTATTTTTTATTGTATAATCTTTACTCTTTTTCTTTTTTCTTTTTTTTTTCCATGTTTTATTAAGTAAGTTGTATGGATAATGGGCTTTGAACCAGTCTTTCCATTCTATTATTTTATACTTAATCCTTTTATTATGGTTGAAATCATCATCAAGTATTGCTTGCGGAATAAAAAACTCTTTGATTTGATCTTTCAGAAATTTGTAAATTTCTTGATCTGAAATTAGAGATATAAAATGAGAATTAGTAAGTAATTGAGTTTGTAATAATTTGTAAAGCACATATGCTTGGGACAAATAGGATAATTCAAAAAAAATGTTATTATTACTAATATAGGTGTTATCAAATTCCCTTCTTTTAGTAGGAACAATTGGTTTTGTTTTTTTATTTTTTTTATATCTTTTTTCTTGGTTGGTCACGGGACGGATTTGATTACTCAATTTTTGTATTGATTTTAAAAAAATTGGTAAATTTGTATAATCAAAATAGATTGCAAGTAAAAGAATATTTCTATAGCTTTTATAAATAAAGGATTTTATAAAGTAATTTAATTTACGTATTAATCTTATATATATATATTTTATTATTATTTTCCACATTTTTTTGTTGGATTTTAATTTATCTTTATTATATATATATTTAGTTAGTTTTTCTTTATCTTTTTGAATTTGTTTTATTTTATTTTGCATTATTCTTGTTCGAGCAAAAACATCTTTATTATTATTTTCTATTAAGGACAGTTTAGTTATGGGTTGGGATACAATAATGGGTTCATTACTCACTTTCTGATCGGTCTTTAACTCTTTTATTTTTTTATTATTAGTTAGTTCATATATTTTTATTTTGACCAATTCAAATAATGAAAAGGGGTTTAATTTATCAAATTCTTTCATTATTTTTTTGATAATGATAGCTTTTTTAGTTATACATTTTAATTTGGTTTGTTCTTTTAAAAACAAGACAATATTTTTTCTTATTTTTCGAATGATTTTTTTGAGTTCTTTTTTTAAAAAGGAAGACTGTTTTCGAGGACTTCCAAAAGGAACTTCGGTTTCCATTCCAGAAACTGTTAAAAAAAAACAATCATTTTTGTCTTTAATCTTCTCTTTAAGTAGAATCTCTTTTTTCGCTTTTCGCCATATAATAAGTCGGAAAGGAAATATAATCTTTATTTGCATACCTTCTTCTAACCAATTTATTGGGAATTCGTTTTCTGATAATTGAAGACCCGTAGAGGTGCATTTAATATGCATTTCTCGATTCCAATCTTTCCAATCTTCTGCCCATTCAGGAGTTTGTAATAATAGGATGAGGCCAATATTTTTAACTATAATTAAAGATACAAATACAATATATTTCCTAATAAAGGATTGAGCTAGTAACAATAAACTTCTTGTTGTTTGGGCAGATGGAATATTATCCCAAGCTTCTGCTATTTCTAGAGATTCTTCTATCTTTTTGGTTTTTTCTTCTTCAAGGTATAACTTTTTGTATTCTTCATCTTTTTTCAAAACATTTCTAAAGAGTAAATTCTTCATTTCAGAAGTATAGAAAAAAAAGGTTTTCTCTATTCGATCAAAGAAAAGTGGAGAATGTACATTGGCTTGAAGAAGTTTCAACGTAATCATTTTACGTCTTTGAGCACGCATAGCTCCTCTGATTAGATCATGATTAAAATCGGATTGTGGTAAGTAATCTAGTAATATTATTACTCCTTCTTGTTCATTCGTTTTAGTGGTATTTATAGTCTCATTGTAATCGTCATCAAGATCAGTATAAATGATTAGGTATTTACTATTTCTTGATAGAATTCCATCATTTATGCTAGATTCTTCTCCAAAAAATTCTTCTTGTCTGTCACCATTGCTCAATTTGTACAACCATTTAGGAATCTTTTTACTAATTTCTTCTATTTCAATAAAATCACTTGTAACTTCATCGAATTCCCATTTTTCTTGGTTTTTAAATAGTAAATCCACTTTTGTTTGTCTAGTGAATAAGTCCTTGTTTCTTAAAATAAAAATAGATATGGGTTCAAAGAAAAATTCATTAATTGAGTACAACGAATTACCAATACAATTGAAAAATAATTCAGTATCAAACTCAAGGGAATCCCTTATATATTTATTTTTTCTTTTTTTAAGATGAAAATCATTCAAATTATTAATAAGTAGTTGATAAATTGTATTTATTAAATATTTTTCTTGAGTTAGGGTTTTATGTGAATTCATTGTTCCTCGATATGGTCCATTTAAAAAAGGATCACATGTTTTAGGCAAATATGTATTTTGATTATTATCATTACATAATCTGATCTTTTTATCAATTATATCTAAAAGAGGAAATCCTTTTTCCAGGGCTTTAATTCGAATTATTAATTCATTACTTAAATTGTATCTTCTTTTTTCATTTTCAGTATAAAACGAATAATAAGATTCTTCGGAGAATAATTTGTCTATATGGAGCTCGATCCTTTCTGAAAAAGTGGCTAAACTAGGTAGATATGTAAAAGACATTTTTGGTTTTCCATCACTTTTTGATGGATAAAAAAAATATTGTGACATTTCATTTCGTATAGCATTTTCAAATGGATCCTTTTTTATTTTTATATAGCGCAATGGGCGATTCCATCGTTGATAATCGAAAAGAAAAGTAATGAAAGGTTTTTCAAACCAGAAAAGAATCTTTTCCTTTTGTTCTTCTTTAACTAATTCCCCATTATATTGATACCCATTAAGATACGAATCTTCGTAAACTGGTCTATCTTTATAGCATGTCCCTTTTGTTTTTTCTTTTTCATTCACTCGGATTTCTTCCCTTTCTTCCGAACAAAAGGAAGGGTCTTCTTCGGTGGATTCCTCTTTTTCCTGT